CAATTAAAAACTGTTTTCCCCTACTTGCTGCATCAAAAACTAAATCACAAGCTTCTGATAAAAAACGAGCAGTTTTAGTAAGATTTGGAATATGAATACCTTTACGCTTGGCAGAAATATAAGGTGCCATCCTAGGATTCCATTTCCTAGTACCATGACCAAAATGAACTCCCGCTTCCATCATCTCTTCCAAATTGATATTCCAATACCTTCTTGTCATTTCTCCCCCCCACTTTCGCTTTTTTTTTTTTCAAAAAAAAGCGACGAGGTTGCCCTGAACTAAATAATTGTTCCGATGGAACCTTTTCGTCTACCGAAGATTGGCCGTGTGGATGTCGATACACAATCCAAACCCCTACCCTCTATTCGTTATTATCTTTTTTTCGATTACCACAAAAAATGACCCTAAATAAAGAGTTTTTTTTTAATTAAAATAAAAAAAAAGTATGAATCCACTTTTAAGAATCATTAAATCCTCTAAATGATTGTTCTGATGTATCATGAAACTTCTTTGAAATGGAAGAATCAAATAATTCTCTGTGGTGGAACAAAATATCTCCGATTTCCCCCTCGAAAAAATTCTTCTTTTTGGTTTTCAAAGGAATGTTCTTATGTTGCCTTGAACGATGCACTAATCCTTTGAATCCGGTACCAACGGGTATCATCCCCCCTATAACAACGTTCTCTTTTAGGCCTTTCAACCAATCGATACGGCCCCGGAGAGCAGCTTTGGCTAAAACTCGAGCAGTTTCTTGAAAACTCGCTTCAGATATGAAACTTTGAGTATTCAAAGATGCCCTTGTTATTCCCAATAGGATGGCGCGGTAACAGATCGATTCTTCCAAAGCGCGCCCCGTTCGCGCCGCTCGCAACAATCCAATTAGTTCTCCAGGTAAAAAAACATTAGACATTCCATCCTCTGAAACCAACACCTTTGATGTTATTTGGCGTACAATAATTTCTATGTGCCTATTATGGATTTGCACCCCCTGGGATCGATAAACCTTTTGGATCTTATTAACCAAAGATATACGACTTTGCACTATAGTTAGCTCAGCCCCAATCAAGAATCCCAAAGGAATTCCAAGAATTTTTTTTATATGCTCGTTCCAACCCTCAATTCTTTTTTCTAGGTTCATCGATATTGAATCAATTGAACGCACTTCTAACACTTGTTCCACTTTTGGAAGACCCTGCGTTATATCACCGGATCTCGATTTTTCATATATAAATGTAACTAATGTATCTCCCTCGTAAAGGATTTCTCCATAATGACCATGAACAGTTGTTCCTGGAGTGGCCAAATAAGGCTTGGCGGATCTTATTACTACAGAGTCAACTTGAACAATCAAAACTTGACCCGATTTGAGATGGGGTCCGTTTTTGGATATACATCCATTTTCACAAATAAACTGTCCAAGACTAATTATTGTGGATCTTTCTTCAAAATAATTATGATAATAATTATGATGGAGAAAATACCAATTCAAATTGAATGAATTCAAAACGATGTTACTGCATGAATCGGGATTCAAAATTCTCCCATTTTCATCCATTAAATAATAGTTAATTACTTGAAAAGTCGGTTTTAAATTTTCAAGTTGCAAATATTTAGTTACCAAAATAGGATTATGAGTTATTAAATAGTAAAATGAATAAAAATTCACAAATTGAAGGACTGTTCCTAAAGGGCCAATCGAATTCCTAATTTTAATTATAGGATCTTTTTGAATTGATTCTTTTATCACATTGTGATATTTTCCAGCGTTGAATGGACCCATTCGGAAACAATTAGATGATGACAAAATTATCAAAGATGGGCATTCCTTATTTTTATTTAACAACGTACGAATAGTTCCTTGATTTTGGCTAAGTAATTGTTGAATTTTTGTCTTGGAATAAAAGGGATTGTTATTGGTGTGATCTGACACATTATCTGAATCTGAGATCAATCCTGAGCCTGAGGGATCATTCCTTTTTCTGAGATACGAAATAGGGAATTTCACTAAGTCAATTCTTAGGAAATCTCGAATCAGACCATTTGTACTTACTTCAACAAAGGAAGTATGAGCCTCTTCGATAGAAGAACTTTTTTTGTCTTGGTCCCAATTCAAAATTAAACAAGTCCGAACTAATTGAATACTTGTATCAGAAATTCCCCGAATTGGTTTGCCATTTCTGTAAACAATATAATTGACAACTCGAAGTTGCATATTATCCCTTTCTTGTAACAGATCCGGGGGGAAGAGTGTTGCTAAATTTATACCGTCCGATACTTCATATGTCACTACGGGTCGAACTAAAACAAAATACTTTTTCTTAGTAGGTGTGATCCGTTGGACATAGATCCAATTTTTCAATTTTTTGGATTCCTTAGAATTTGTTTTTCCTGTTCCTGGGGGTATCAAGATGCCACTGTGTCGGGATATCTTATCTGTCTCTCCAGGAAAATGGATATCTCCAGAAAAGATTTTCAGTTCAATCCTTTTTTTTTTTCTCT